ATAGATTCCGAAAAAGGAACAAAAACTTTTAAATATTTCGTAACTCAAATTAATCCTGATGGTCAAAAAATTAGCAAAAAATCCATTAGAATAAAAGAAATCAGTAAAGAAATACCTCGATGGTCATACAAATTAATTACCGATTTAGAACAACAATCAGGAGAATATCAAGAAAACGTACCAGTAGATCATCAAATTCGTTCAAGAAAAGGCAAACGTGTAGTGATTTTTACTGCTAACCGGGAGAATAGTGATTCTAATCTTATGGATACTAATATGTCCGATCAAATAGACGAAGTGGCTTTGATACGTTATTCACAACAATCAGACTTTCGGAGGGGTATAATCAAAGGTTCTATGCGAGCTCAAAGGCGTAAAATAGTAATTTCAGAATTGTTTCAAGCAAATGTGCATTCCCCTCTTTTTTTTGAAAGACTCCACAAATTCCCTCTTTTTTCTTTTGATATTTCCGGATGGATTAAACCTATTTTTCAAAATTGGTTAGATAAGGGAGAAGCGTTCAAAATAGTAGAGTATACAAAAGAACAAACAAAAAGAGAAGAAAAAAAAGAAAAGAAAAAAAGAAAGGAAAAAGTGCGAATAGAGATAGCAGAGGCCTGGGATAGCATTCCACTTGCGCAAGTAATAAGAGGTTGTATGTTACTAACTCAATCTATTTTTAGAAAAAGTATTCTATTACCCTTTTTAATAATTACAAAAAATATTGGACGTATACTGCTATTCCAACTTCCTGAATGGGCTGAGGATTTCCAGGAATGGAATAGAGAGATACATCTTAAATGTACCTATAATGGTGTTGCATTATCCGAAACAGAATTTCCAAAAAATTGGTTGACAGATGGTATTCAGATAAAAATATTGTTTCCTTTCTGTCTGAAACCTTGGCGCAAATCCAAACTACGATCCTCTCAGAAAGATCTAATGAAAAAGAAAAAAGAAAAAGATGATTTTTGTTTTTTAACAGTTTGGGGAATGGAAACGGAACTTCCTTTTGGTGCGCCTCGAAAACGTCCTTCTTTTTTTAAACCCATTTTAAAGGAATTCAAAAAAGAAATTACAAAATTAAAAAAGAAGTATTTTCGAGTTCTAATAGTTTTTAAAGAAAAAACAAAATTACTTCGAAAGGTTTCAAAAGAAATAAAAAAATGGGTTATTCGAGGTATTTTTTTTATAAAAAAAATAATAAAAGAACTTTCAAAAGTAAATCCAATTCTATTGTTTAGATTAAGAGAAGTAGAAGTATATAAATCGAGCGAACTTAAAGAAGAAAAAGATTCTATGATAAGCAATGAGATAATTCACGAATCATTTAGTCAAATTGCATCTCCAGCTTGGACAAATTCTCCATTGACAGAAAAAAAAGCGAAGGATCTCGCTGATAGAACAAGTACAGTCCGAAATAAAATAGAAAGAATCTCAAAAGAGAAAAAAAAAGTAACTCCAAGAATAAATAATGTTAGTCCTAACAAAACAAGTTATAATGCTAAAAGATTTGAAAAATGGCAAATATTAAAAAGAAGAAATGTTCGATTAATCTGTAAATTACCCTTCTTTTTCAAAATTTTCATTGAAAAAATCTATGCAAATATATTTTTATCTATCATTAATATTCCAAGAATAAATACAGAACTTTTGCTTAAATTAACAAAAAAATTTATTGATAAATTGATTTACAATACTGAAAGAAAACAAGAAAAAATTAATACAACAAAGAAAACTCCAATTTCGTTTATTTCGGCTATAAAAAAGCCACTTGATAAGATTAATAATATTAAAGAAAATTCACGTATTTTTTCTGACTTATCCTACATGTCACAAGCATATGTATTTTACAAATTATCACAAATCCAAATTAGTAACCCGGTAAGATCTGTTGTTCAATATCAAAGAATACCTCCTTTTATTAAGTCTAAAATAAAGGATTCTTTTGAAAGCCAAGGAATGGTTCATTCGAAATTAACAAATACAAAATTTCCGCGCTATGAAACGAATCAATGGAAAAACTGGTTAAAAGGGCATTTTCAATATAATTTATCTCAGATTAGATGGTCTAAATTAATACCAGAAAAATGGCGAAATAGAGTTCGCCAGCGTTGTATAGCCAAAAAGGAAAATCAGCATTCATATGAAAAAGACCTATTAGTTGGTTCCAAAAAACAATCTGAAGTAGATTTATTATCTAATGAAAAAGATAATTTTCGAAAATACTATAGATATAATCTTTTATCATATAAATTTATAAATTATGAAAATAAAGTGGAATGCTTTTTTTATAGACCTCCCTTTCAAGGAAATAAGAAGCAAGAAATTTCTTATACTTATAACAGGTCTAAAAAAGACCTTTTTGGTATACGGAGGAACATCCCTATTCCAAATGATATAAGACAGGTTGATATTCCATATATGGAAAAACCAGCCGATAGAAAATATTTTGATTGGAAAATTTTTAATTTTTATCTTAGACAAAAAGCCGATATTGAGGCCGGGATCATAATTGATACCAATAGGTATCAAAATGCTCACATTCGTACTAACAACTCTCAAATAATTTCTAAAAAAAATCTTTTTTATCTTATGATTCCAGAAACCAATTCACCAAATTATCACAAAGGTTTTTTTGATTGGATGGGAATGAATGAAAAAATGCTAAAGTGCCCTATATCAAATCTGGAATTTTGGCTCTTCCCGGAATTTGTGCTACTTTATAAGGCATATAAAATGAAACCTTGGTTTATACCAAGTAAATTACTTCTTCTAAATATAAATAGTAGTAAAAATATTAATGAAAAGAAAAAGATAAATTTGTTGATAGCATCAAATAAAAAGCCTCGAAATGAAGAAGAAAAAGAATCCATAAGCCAAGGAGATCGCGGATCTGTTTTCTCACAACAAAAAGATATTGAAGAAAATTATGCAAGCTCCAACATGAAAAAGGGGAAAAATAAAAAACAATACAAAAGCAATACAGAAGCAGAACTAGATTTCTTCCTAAAACATTATTTGCTTTTTCAATTGAGATGGGACGCAACTTTGAATCAAAGAATGATCAATAATATCAAGATCTATTGTCTCCTGCTTAGACTGATAGATCCAAGAAAAATTACTATATCCTCCATTCAAAAGAAAGAAATGAGTTTGGATATAATGTTGATTCAAAAGAATTTAACTCTCTCAGAATTAATGAAGAAAGGAGTATTAGTTGTAGAACCACTTCGTCTGTCTGGCAAAAAAGACGGACAATTTATTATGTACCAAACCGTAGGTATTTCGTTGCTTCATAAGAGTAAGCATCAAATTAATCAAAAATATCAAGAGCAAAGATATGTTTCTAAGAAAAATTTGGATGAGACTATTTTACCACATCAAAGAATAACCGAAAATAGAGACAAAAAAAATTTTGATTTACTTGTTCCGGAAAATATTTTATCGTTTAAACATCGTAGAAAAGTGAGAATTCTAATTTGTTTCAATTCAAAAAATATAAATTATATAGATAGAAATCTAGTATTTTGGAATGAAAAGAACGTAACAAACAGGAGCCAAGTTTCACATGACAATAACCATCTTGATAGACAGAAAAATCAATTAATGAAATTAAAGCTCTTTCTTTGGCCTAATTATCGATTAGAAGATTTAGCTTGTATGAATCGTTATTGGTTTGATACCAATAATGGCAGTCGTTTCAGTATGTTAAGAATACATCTGTACCCGCGATTTAAATTCTGTGAATAATACACTTTTTCTATATATCCTATAAATTAAATAGAATTTTTAGGGTATATAGGGTATATGAAAGTAAACAAATATACAGATCACGTGCTTTTCTTGTCTCACATCCCATTGTGGTGTCCAATATGAAATGACTACGAATATGAATAATATTTCAATTAGATCTAGAAATGAATTAACAGAAACTTCTGAATTTTAGGTCTAAATTCTTCGATGCGAAAATGTACCAATCATTTCCTATTCCTATCTAAATCGAATTTGAAATTCGATTAATTGGTTTGAATTCCTAAAATTAAGAGTTATTTGGATTAAATTATTGTATATACCGCATAAAAAAAATTAATAGCATTATTATTACTGATCGGTAAAATCCATATCTGTACAAGGAAAAAGGGGGCATTTTTTTATGGTAAAAAATTCAGTAATTTCGATTATTTCTCAAAAAGAAAACGAAGAAAATAAGGGGTCTGTTGAATTTCAAGTATTCAGTTTCACCACTAAGATAAGGAGACTTACTTCACATTTAGAATTGCACAAAAAAGATTTTTCATCTCAGAGAGGTTTGCGGAAAATTTTGGGAAAACGTCAACGACTACTAGCCTATTTGTCAAAAAGAAGTAGAGGGCGCTATAAAGAATTAATCGATGAGTTGGATATTCGAGAAATAAAAACTCGTTAACTTGAAGCATGATACCATTTGATGAGCCTAGTCGTTTAAATTTGAATGAACTTCTTTTTACTTTCAGAAATGCATGGAAGACTGACTCGGGAAAAACTTATGATTACACCAATTACAAGAAACGACCTTATGATAGTGAATATGGGACCTCACCACCCATCAATGCATGGTGTTCTTCGACTGATCGTTACTCTCGATGGTGAAGATGTTATTGACTGTGAACCTATATTAGGTTATTTACATAGAGGAATGGAGAAAATTGCGGAAAATCGAACAATTATACAATATTTGCCTTATGTAACACGTTGGGATTATTTAGCTACCATGTTTACAGAAGCAATAACCGTAAATGGACCTGAACAGCTAGGCAATATTCAAGTACCTAAGAGGGCTAGCTATATTAGAGCTATTTTGCTGGAGTTGAGTCGTATCGCTTCCCATTTGTTATGGCTTGGCCCTTTTATGGCAGATATTGGGGCACAGACCCCCTTTTTCTATATTTTTCGAGAACGAGAATTGATATATGACCTATTCGAAGCTGCTACCGGTATGCGCATGATGCATAATTATTTTCGTATCGGAGGGGTCGCTGCTGATCTACCTTATGGCTGGATAGATAAATGTTTAGATTTTTGCGATTATTTTTTAACCGGAGTTGCTGAATATCAAAAGCTTATTACACGAAATCCTATTTTTTTAAAACGAGTTGAAGGCATAGGTATTATTGGCGGAGAAGAAGCACTAAATTGGGGTTTATCGGGGCCAATGCTACGAGCTTCCGGAATACAATGGGATCTTCGTAAAGTCGATCGTTATGAGTGTTATGACGAATTTGATTGGGAGATTCAATGGCAAAAAGAAGGGGATTCATTAGCTCGTTATTTAGTACGAATCAGTGAAATGACAGAATCGATAAAAATAATTCAACAAGCCTTGGAAGGAATTCCAGGGGGGCCTTATGAGAATTTAGAAAGCCGGCGCTTTGATAGAATAAAAGACTCTGAATGGAATGATTTTGAATATCGATTTATTAGTAAAAAGCCTTCGCCTACTTTTGAATTGTCGAAGCAAGAACTTTATGTAAGAGTCGAAGCACCAAAAGGAGAATTGGGAACTTTTCTGATCGGAGATCAGAGTGTTTTTCCTTGGAGATGGAAAATCCGACCGCCGGGGTTTATCAACTTGCAAATTCTTCCGCAGTTAGTTAAAAGAATGAAATTGGCTGATATTATGACGATATTAGGTAGTATAGATATCATTATGGGAGAAGTTGATCGTTGAAATGATAATTGATATAATAGAAATAGAAGCTATCCATTCTTTTTCCAGATTGGAATCCTTAAAAGAAATTTATGGGATCATATGGATGCTTGTCCCTATTTTACTTCTTGTATTAGGAATCACACTGGGCGTTCTAGTAATTGTTTGGTTAGAAAGAGAAATATCCGCAGGGATACAACAACGTATTGGCCCCGAATACGCGGGGCCTTTGGGAATTCTTCAAGCTTTAGCCGATGGTACAAAACTACTTTTCAAAGAAAATCTTCTTCCATCTAGAGGAGATACTCGTTTATTCAGTATTGGTCCATCCATAGCAGTCATATCCATTTTACTAAGTTATTCAATAATTCCTTTTAGCTATCGCTTTATTCTAGCTGATCTTAGTATTGGTGTTTTTTTATGGATCGCCATTTCAAGTCTTGCTCCCGTTGGATTGCTTATGTCAGGATATGGATCAAACAATAAATATTCCTTTTTAGGTGGATTAAGGGCTGCTGCTCAATCAATTAGTTATGAAATACCATTAACTCTATGTGTATTATCAATATCTCTACGTGTGATTCGGTGAGACATAAAAATTCCCCCATTTCTTTTCTTTCTAACAAGAAAGTCAAATTATTTGAATATTGCTTTTTTTATTCATCATTGGGTTCATGAATTAAACCAGATAGTTATATGAGTGAAATAAAACGGCTTACAAATTTGCTGTTAAAAGAATGAAATCTCATTTCCTATGTACAAGAATTAAGTGAAAGTAAACATAAGCAGTCAAGACTGTTTACCCCAAGATTGGCTGATTAGTCATCGCGACTTGAAGCGGGTTTAAAAGATCAATTGTATGGGTTTTTCTATACTATTTCCATAGCATAGATGTATTATCCTAATGAAAGATTAAAAAAACGAGTGGATGGTTAGGAAGACCAAGATACACAAAGGGTTAGTAATGGAGATTCTGAAAATTATCCAATAGGATATTTTTGTTATAGAAAAATAATTAGAATTGGGGCTTTAAGTTGGTAGAAATTATTAAGAAGTACTCCCCATGATTTCGACCCAGAGTATGTTCCTGTCCACCTATTAAGTAAATAACTATCAAAACGAATAAATCTTTTACTTTTGATAATGTGAATAATACCTCTTTTCTGAGAAAGGAGAATAGGAACGAAATCAAATTCTTGTTATGTAATAAATTTTTTTTCGTAATCGAAAAGAAAAAGTTGAAATATCTATGTGATATTCCTCTAAAAAGTCTTTTTTCATTCAAGGATAAAGTTTTTAAGCAAAAAAGAAAACTGACAATTCTTAAAATATGAGATCAATTCAGAAGCACTTATTTATTATAATTAGAAGTATAGCAGACAGAATTCCATTAGTCTAATTCTAAACTAAACCTTAGGATAAGAGTTTTATTCTCTATCGATCCTACAAACATATCAAGAAAAATAATGTTGAAAGGTTCTTAGATTGATTTGTGACCTATGAGGAGCCGTATGAGGTGAAAATCTCATGTACGGTTCTGTAATAGCGACGAAAGCAGTGATGTTATTGTCGACTATGATTATCTAACAGTTTAAGTACAGTTGATATAGTCGAAACACAATCCAAATATGGTTTTTGGGGATGGAATTTGTGGCGTCAACCTATAGGGTTTATCATTTTTCTAATTTCTTCTCTAGCCGAGTGTGAGAGATTACCTTTTGATTTACCAGAAGCAGAAGAAGAATTAGTAGCTGGTTATCAAACCGAATATTCAGGTATAAAATTTGGATTATTTTATGTTGCTTCGTATCTAAATCTACTAATTTCTTCATTATTTGTAACAGTTCTTTACTTGGGGGGGTGGAATCTTTCTATTCCAAACCTATTTGGTCCTGAGTTATTTGACATAAATCAAAGAGGGAAAGTTTTTGGAACAATTATAGGTATCTTTATTACATTGGCTAAAACTTATTTGTTCTTATTTATTTCTATTGCAACAAGATGGACTTTACCAAGACTGAGAATGGACCAACTATTAAATCTTGGATGGAAATTTCTTTTACCTATTTCTTTAGGTAATCTATTATTAACGACTTCGTTCCAACTTCTTTCACTGTAAAGGAATAGAATATTCTATTCTTGATAACTTGTCTCAAACAAGAGAAAGAAACGAGTAAATTTATTTATAGATATTCCGACATGTTCCCTATGCTAACTCGGTTCTTGAACTCTGGTCAACAAACAATACGAGCTGCCAGGTACATTGGTCAAGGTTTCGTGATTACCTTGTCCCATGCGAATCGTTTACCTGTAACTATTCAATACCCCTACGAAAAATTGATTACATCAGAACGTTTCCGAGGCCGAATCCACTTTGAATTTGATAAATGCATTGCTTGTGAAGTATGTGTTCGTGTATGTCCTATAGATTTACCCGTTGTAGATTGGAAATTGCAAACAGATATTCGAAAGAAACGATTACTTAATTACAGTATTGATTTTGGGGTTTGTATATTTTGTGGTAATTGTGTTGAGTATTGTCCAACAAATTGTTTATCAATGTCCGAAGAATATGAGCTTTCTACTTATAATCGTCATGAATTGAATTATAATCAAATCGCTTTAGGCCGGTTACCGGTATCAATAATTGAAGATTACACAATTCGAACAATTTCTTCGAATTTACCTCAACTCAACAATGTATAAAACTCTCGATTCACAAAACATTTACAAATAAAAAAAGCTTTTGCAATTTTTTGCAGTTAAACGAATGAGGTTTTTGCTTGGTCAATACAAAAGAACGGTTGGTTGGTGAGGGTCGTGGCTTGATTTACATTTAAAAATGGGTTTCTATTCGAATAATGTAATGATTTAATAATAGAAAGATCAAGTTTTAACCTTTGCTTTCGAAACTAAAAAAAGGTAGTCCTTTATTTCCACCAATCCAAATCATGCCCATTCATTCAAATGAACTTCAATTAAAATTAAGAAGTATGGTAAAATAAAAAAAGGATAACTTCTTTTTTCCTGGTCAGGTCAACAAAGACATGAAATATTTCGATTTTTTTTATAAAATCAAATGGATTTACCCGGACCAATACATGATTTTCTTTTAGTCTTTCTAGGATTGGGTCTTATATTAGGAAGTCTGGCAGTAGTATTACTGCCGAATCCAATTTATTCGGCCTTTTCATTGGGATTGGTTCTTTTTTGTATATCTTTATTCTATATTCTATCGAACTCATATTTTGTAGCGGCTGCGCAGCTCCTTATTTATGTAGGAGCTATAAATGTTTTAATAATTTTTGCTGTGATGTTTATGAATGGTTCAGAATATTCCAAAGATGAAAATCTTTGGACCGTTGGGGATGGAGTTACTTCAATGATTTGTACAAGTCTTTTTATTTCACTAATTACTACTATTCCAGATACGGCCTGGTATGGGATCAGCTGGACTACAAAATCAAATCAGATTTTAGAGCAAGATTTGATAAGTAATAGCCAACAAATTGGAATTCATTTAGCAACGGATTTTTTTCTTCCATTTGAACTCATTTCAATAATCCTTTTAGTCGCTTTAATAGGTGCTATTTCTATAGCTCGTCAATAAGAAATTCAAAAAAAAAGTAATTCAAATTAACGAATTATATCTTTTGTGTTAGTTAATTCTATTTGAATTACTTTTTTTTAATAGAATAGTAATAGTAAAGGCTTTAGTTTTATATCGATCTATTACCAATCTATTTCCCCGTTTCATATTTTTTAGAATCGAATCTATTCAATTATTGTTCAGATTAAAACGCATCAAAATTGATAAGGAGTTGATTAATGATGCTCGAACATATACTTGTTTTGAGTGCCTATTTATTTTCTGTTGGTATCTATGGATTGATCACAAGTCGAAATATGGTTAGAGCCCTTATGTGCCTTGAACTTCTATTAAATTCAGTTAATATAAATTTTGTAACATTTTCTGATATTTTTGATAATCGTCAATTAAGAGGAGACATTTTTTCAATTTTTGTTATAACTATTGCAGCCGCTGAAGCAGCTATTGGACCTGCTATTGTTTCATCCATTTATCGTAACAGAAAATCAACTCGTATTAACCAATCAAACTTGTTGAATAAATAGTATTTATTGGATCAGTGGAAAATTGAATATTTAGAAATAAGTTCAAATTAATAGGTTTGAAACGCGTAAGGTATGATTGTGGTTGCAAAAACACAAGAAATCAAAGTATTTTGGTCCTTTTTCATAAAGAAATTCGGAAGTAAATTGATTATGATGACTCATTGATTCGTCCGGTATCTAACTTATAGGATTCATTTATAATTTAGTTTACTAGACCGAAAATTTATGACGTTCAAAATGTATAAATCCAATGTCACATTCAGTAAAGATTTATGATACATGTATAGGATGTACCCAATGTGTCCGGGCGTGCCCCACTGATGTATTAGAAATGATACCTTGGGATGGATGTAAAGCTAAACAAATCGCTTCTGCCCCAAGGACCGAAGACTGCGTTGGTTGTAAGAGGTGTGAATCCGCGTGTCCAACAGATTTTTTGAGTGTTCGGGTTTATTTATGGCATGAAACAACTCGCAGTATGGGTCTAGCTTATTGATACATTGCATAAAACTCTACTTGAATCCATTTTTCTTTTTTTTTACCGACAAAATCCGTGCTCAATTGAATTTTATTTTGAGCACGGGTTTTTCTGGCCCAAGCGTATCTTGTCTTTACCACGAACCATTTTCCTTATTTAACAATAATTGTAGTTTTGCCAATATTTGCAGGTTGCTTCATTTTTTTTCTTCCACATAGGGGAAATAGAGTAATACGGTGGTATACTATATGTATTTGTATATTAGAGCTTCTTCTAACAACTTATGGATTTTGCTATCATTTTCAACCAGATGACCCATTAATCCAACTAATGGAGGATTATAAATGGATCCTTTTTTTAGATTTTCATTGGAGATTAGGAATAGATGGACTCTCTATAGGACCCATTTTACTAACGGGATTCATCACTACTTTAGCTACTTTAGCGGCTTGGCCGGTTACTCGAGATTCTCGATTATTTCATTTCCTAATGTTAGCAATGTACAGTGGACAAATAGGATTATTTTCTTCTCGAGATCTTTTACTTTTTTTTCTCATGTGGGAGTTCGAATTAATTCCCGTTTATCTACTTGTATCCATGTGGGGAGGAAAAAAACGTCTATATTCGGCTACAAAATTTATTTTGTACACGGCAGGGGGTTCTATTTTTCTTTTAATGGGAGTTCTGGGCGTTGGTTTATATAGTTCTACTGAACCAACATTAAATTTTGAAATATTGGCTAATCAGTCCTATCCTGTGGCCTTGGAAATATTATTTTATATTGGATTTTTTCTTGCTTTTGCTGTCAAATTACCAATCATACCCCTACATACATGGTTACCAGATACCCACGGAGAAGCACATTATAGTACTTGTATGCTTCTAGCCGGAATCTTATTAAAAATGGGAGCGTATGGATTAGTTCGGATCAATATGGAATTATTTCCTCATGCTCATTCTCTATTTTCTCCTTGGTTGATAATAGTGGGCGCAATGCAAATAATCTATGCAGCTTCAACATCTCTGGGTCAACGGAATTTAAAAAAAAGAATAGCCTATTCCTCTGTATCTCATATGGGTTTTATAATTATAGGAATTGGTTCTATCACGGATATGGGGCTCAATGGAGCCCTTTTACAAATAATCTCTCATGGATTTATCGGTGCTGCACTTTTTTTCTTGGCCGGAACAACTTATGATAGAATACGTCTTCTTTATCTTGATGAAATGGGCGGAATAGCTATCCCAATGCCAAAAATGTTCACGATGTTCAGTAGTTTTTCGATGGCCTCCCTCGCATTACCAGGTATGAGTGGTTTTGTTGCCGAATTAATAGTCTTTTTTGGATTAGTTACTAGTCCAAAATATCTTTTAATGACAAAAATCCTAATTACTTTTGTAATGGCAGTTGGAATGATATTAACCCCTATTTATTTATTATCTATGTTACGCCAGATGTTCTATGGATACAAGATATTTAATGGCCCAAACTCTTATTTTTTTGATTCTGGTCCGCGAGAGTTATTTCTTTCAATCTCTATTTTTTTACCCGTACTCGGTATTGGTATATACCCAGATTTCGTTCTTTCACTATCAGTTGAAAGGGTTGAAGTTATCCTATCTAATTCTTTTTATAGATCGTTTTTTTATTGATAAAAAAAATGAAAAAAACGATCTTATTTTTTACAAAAGGGTTCGTTGTACAATGAAAAAAAGAGGGCTTTTTCTTCTCTTGTATTAAGTAAAAAAAAATGAATTTGAACTAGCGAGAGCTCCATGACTTTGATTCGCGGGACTCTCGCTAGTTCACACAAAGTGATATTCATATGCGTTGGATACTTTTCTATTCCTATTGGTAAGTAGTAAGAACCCCTTTTTTATTTAATTAGATGTTAATGTAAATGAACCATAACTATGTAACCCTATTCCTAATAGATTTACTCCAAAATAGCATATCCAAATTATAAGAAATCCAATAAATGCTACAATTGCTGAATTTGTACCCTTCCATTTTATATTTGTTTGAGTATGTAAATAAATTGCAAATATGATCCAAGTAATAAAGGCCCAAGTTTCTTTTGGGTCCCAACTCCAATAGGATCCCCATGCTTCGTTAGCCCATACTGCTCCAGAAAGAATCCCTATGGTTAAAAAGAGAAATCCTAGACTAATAACCCGATAACTCCAATAATCCAATTCTTGAATCAATTGCGACTTATAATAATTTATTGGAGAAAAAAAAGAAGTTTTTTGTAAAAGATTTTTTCCTTCATTCATGTATTCGACTTTACCAAGTAAAAATGACTCATTTAAATTTAATAAACTATTATTCGTAGAAAAAAATCTTCTATTTTTTCTAACTGTAATGACTAGAAGTGATACTGATAATAATGATCCACATAAAAGGGCCACATATCCTAATATCATCATACTTACGTGCATTATTAACCACTCGGACTGAAGGGCGGGTACTAATATGGTGGATTCGTGTATTTCAGTTAAAAGACCTGAGGTAGCAAAACCCTGGGAAAAAAGAGCGCTTGGACTAATTATTGTGTTTAGAATATTTTTATCTTTTTTGAAATATGGAACGATATAAATAAAAGAAAAACTCCACGAAAGGAAGATTAACGATTCATATAAATCACTTAGTGGAAAATGTTTTGAATAAATCCAACGAGAAATTAATAATCCTGTTATACACAAAAAGATCATTATCATGCCCTTTTGGGATGAATCATATAGTTTTCCGATTTCATCAACCAAAAAGGTTATCAAATGAATTGTAATTAGAATTAAAACAATTGAAAAAGAAATATGAGTTAATATATGCTCTAAAGTTGAAAATATCATAAAAAAAGTTCCTTACATTATAAAATCGAAATCGGAAATTGAATTCATTATTATTCATTATAAGACCTATTTTATTTTTTTAGGAGATGACATGCTATGCCGCCACTCGGACTCGAACCGAGATGCTCTAGCACTGCTTCCTAAGAGCAGCGTGTCTACCAATTTCACCATAGCGGCTTGTCTTGACCCCATAATAGCCTATGAATAAGAAATCGTCTAGATTTAAGAATTCTATTGGTTGCAATATTTTCTAGAAAAGATTCAAATCGATGAATAAAAATTTGTTCAAATATGTACTTGAAGGTTCATTATTTTAGTTTAGGGTTTTCGTTTTGTTGTGGATTTTAGACTCTTTTCCACTGGAACTCTTGTAAAACCAGCAAGTCTTACTAGGAATTAAGCCCCCCATTTTTAATTTAATTTACCGTTTTTGATTTATTTGATTTTCATTTTAAAAAGTACAACCCAAAAATAAGTTTTATCAATAAACAAAAAAATATTTTAGATTTTTCCAAATTCACACATATTTATCCAGAATATTTTCATTAAGTGTTTTTGCGTGAATTGATGGTGAGAGCTATAGGGGCTCTATATAAGAATATATATAAAATCCAAAAGTAAGCAAGTTGTACAAAAAAGAAAATATTATATTACAAATAGATTGATGGGAAAAAGAAGACTCCCATCCTGGAAACAAAACATACTAAAATATAAATCTAGTATTTTTTTGTTCATTGATAAAACTTTGTTTAAATTTGGTCAAAGTAAACAGAAGAATTCCATTTCCTATTGATTAATTCACCAGGAAATGGAATTGGGGAATTTTTTTTTGAAACGGAAGGGTTCCATTTTTGAATCAGGTCGGTTCTAGGGTTTCCGCTTTATTTCTTAATAACTTATTTTTTGATTTTATTTGTTTGTCGCACAAAAAAACTTTTTGAAGTCCCGGTAGAAAGAGATTTCCCTAAAGAAAATGCTTTTAACGCCGCCCAATAGCCTTTCCTTTTCCAAAAATTTTTACGAATACGCTTTTTTGATGCAGAAGTACGTTTTTTTGGAACTGCCATTTTAATAAAAATTAAGAGATTACTCATTGGTATAGCTGGATGTGAAAGACATCTATTGTTCAAAAAAAATCTGCGCTTTTCTAGATAATTTTTTTCTAAAATTCTAAATGGACTATCAACGATATGGTAAAATCGCATAAAATTTTTCTAAAAAAAAGAAGAATATTTTGAGTAACTTGTCAAAATTTGACTTGCATTTTCAAATTTGAAGGAGACTCATAATTAATCTTTGTCTTTCATATGATTTGACCAATTGGAACTTCTTGATTTGAATATTTGAAATATTTAGAAGAAATTAAGAAAGAATAAATAAAAAAAACTGAAAATATTTTTATATTTAAGTTAGTACATATTTTCATTTTTTTATTGATTCCTTTCAAAAGAAGTAAAATCCGATAAATTAAATCGGAAAGAATTAATATAATATTAATTACGAATTTAAATTTTCTTATGCAACAAACATATCAATATGGGTGGATTTTACCTTTCGTTCCACTTCCAGTTCCTATGTTAATAGGAGTGGGACTTCTTCTTTTTCCGACAGCAACAAAAAATCTTCGTCGTCTGTGGGCTTTTCCAAGTATTTTATTGTTAAGTATAGTCATGATTTTTTCAATTAATCTGTCTATTCAGCAAATAAATAGCAGTTCTATCCACCAATATGTATGGTCTTGGACACTCGATAATGATTTTTCTTTAGAATTCGGCTGCTTGATTGATCCACTTACTTCTATTATGTCAATGTTAATCACTACTGTTGGAATCATGGTTCTTATTTA